ATATTTTGTCCTGAGATATATAATAAAAGTTGTCATGTACATCAAATTTTTATATGTATATATGATGCAAAAAATTTTTAATGAAAATGTAGTTTGGTCCAAACAAACATAATAAAATCGTTAAAAATGCTTTGTAGTTCAATCCTAACAAAGCTAACATATTTTGTATTAAAAACTAACAAGTTTTGTTAGGTGTGTTAGATAATTTTAGGATAAAAAGTTTGATGATTCATCAAATTTTAACAAGGGTTTAAACAAAAAATTGTAGTTGCATTCATTCTTTGTAGAGTGTATTGTTGACTGTGATTAACCGACAATTGATCAGTTTAGTTGAATCTCGTTTTAGGGGTTTGGCGAGAAAAAAATTTGATTAAATATGAAAAATTGTTGTAAGGGGGGTAGGGGGGTTTGCCATAAAAAAAATGTATTTTATTTTAATTAAATTTTAATATATATGGTTAAATTTATTGTTGTTTTAAAATTATTTGTTCTAGAATATTTTTTGTTAAATTTTTTGTTTTTTTGTAATGAGCGTGGGACACGGGTAAGGGTGGGTAAGGAATTGTGCTAGAAGGTTTTGGGAAAAATTTTTAAAAGTTTTGCTAAAATTTGTTAAAATTTTTGTGAACTTTTTCAGGGTTGATTCGTTGGTGTTAAAAAATATGTCTACCAAGCATTAAAAGAATAATACCATATAGGTAGCTTGCGCGGAGTCCATTGCACTGTTAGTTCAGGCTAGAAACCGGATCGGTAGGAGCACTTTGAGATGAGGTCTGAAGGGAAGAGAGAAATAAAAAATACCAGCCGCCAGGAAAACCAGTTATGCTATGAGCAAGGGTACGAGGGTAACTAACCCATTAACCAGAGGCCTTGGAAAAGGTGAGAAAGTGGTGATGGAGAGTAGAATGGTCCTGACCTAACAACCAGAGGCCTTGGAAAAGGTGAGAAAGTGGTGCAACCTCAAGTTATGGACGTGATACTAGGGAGGGGGGCCTTACTGACAAGGGTTGATGATTCTCACGTGAGAAGCCAGATTAATAGATAAACAAGTATAAAATACACTGTCGTATTGAAGAGAAATATTTCAGGTGATGTCTGAATGTAAGATTATGGAGGGTAGTGATTAATGGATATCCATGAGCTTGTACAGTAATGCACGATATATATATAACGTTCTTAAATCAGATAAATAGGATATAATACCTAAATAATACTCGTATGGTATATAATAGTATGCACTATAAACAGATATGTATTATGTAATGTATATAGTTAATAGTATATATATGGATATTCATGGGGTAAATATATTAATGCATAATTATACATATATATATTATGTCTTATATATAGGATAATGTACATATAATTTTTCATGGGGTAATTCAGTTAATGCACTATATACATAATAGTATTTAAATCATCACGTGTAAAAATGACATTTGTGTGGAAGGTTGCGTTGGAGAATGGCGGTAGTGGGTAGGGTGGGTTGTGGGTGTTGTGAGGTAGGGGATGGGAGGTTAAAGTTGAGTTGTTTGTTGTGTGTAAAAAGCCGCATTTAGCGGCTGGGTTGTAGGTGCTATGAAGTAGGGGATGGAAGGTTAAAGTTGAGTTGTTTGTTGTGTGTTTGGAGGCAAAAAAGCCGCATTTAGCGGCTGGGTTGTACGGGTGCTATGAAGTAGGGGATGGAAGGTTAAAGTTGAGTTGTTTGTTGTGTGTTGGCAAAGAGAATGTGTAGCAGGTGTTAGGAGGTTAAAGTTCTGTTTGTGTTGTGGGTGTTTGGTGGTTGTTGTTGGGTTGTTTGTTGATGTGTGATGGTAGTTTGTGTTGTTGGTGTTTGGAGGCAAAAAAGCCGCATTGTTTGTGGCTTGGTAGTTGAATTGTTTGTAAGTAGGGGATGGAAGGTTAAAGTTGAGTTGTTTGTTGTGTGTTTGGAGGCAAAAAAGCCGCATTTAGCGGCTGGGTTTGGGGTAAAAGAGGTAGGTGCTATGAAGTAGGGGATGGAAGGTTAAAGTTGAGTTGTTTGTTGTGTGTTTGGAGGCAAAAAAGCCGCATTTAGCGGCTGGGGTAGGTACAAAAGATAGTTTAAGGAAAATGCTGGTTTTGGGGGCTGGTGATGGGGGTTTATAACCCTCTCTTTTGATTGACCTAGGAGGAGCATCTCTCATTTTTGGTTTACAAGACCAGGGCTTTAGGCAGTTTAAGCTACTAGGGCATTATTATCATTTGAGTAGTTTGTTTTCTATTAGGGCAATAGTGGGTATAAAAATAAGGAAAGTTAAAAAGTAAAATGTAGAAGCTAGTTGACCAATAATAATAAATGGGTGCTCTACTGGTTGGCCTCCAATTCAGGTTAAGATGATAATGTCTGAGATTAAAAGTCAGAAAAGTGTTTGGGATAGTGGGCGGTAGGATAGAGTGCGTTGTTTTGATAGGTGTGTTAGGGGTATAATTAGAAGGACTAGGATTGAGAAGAGGAGGGCTAGGACACCGCCTAGTTTATTAGGAATAGAACGAAGGATTGCATAGGCGAAGAGGAAATATCACTCTGGTTTAATGTGGGGAGGGGTGACCAGGGGGTTTGCAGGGGAGAAATTTTCTGGGTCTCCTAGGAGGTTAGGTGAAAAGAGAGTTAGGAGGAGGAGGGTTAGTAGTATGGTAAGGGCACCTAAAAGGTCTTTGTAGGAGTAGTAGGGATGGAATGGGATTTTATCTGTATTAGAATTAAGGCCTGCTGGGTTGTTAGAGCCTGTTTCATGAAGAAATAATAGATGAATTATTGAAGTGCCCATAATGATAAAAGGAAGTATAAAGTGAAGGGTGAAGAATCGAGTTAGGGTTGCGTTATCGATTGCAAATCCACCCCAAATTCACTCTACAAGGGTTGAGCCTACATAGGGTATTGCAGAGAGGAGATTAGTAATGACGGTGGCCCCTCAAAAGGATATTTGTCCTCAGGGTAGGACGTAGCCTATAAAGGCTGTGGCTATTACTAGGAGGAGTAGAATAATTCCGATGTTTCAGGTTTCAGTATAAATATAGGAACCATAGTATAGGCCACGTCCGATGTGAAGGTAAATGCAGATAAAGAATATGGATGCGCCATTAGCATGCAGGTTACGGATTAATCATCCGTGTTGGACGTCTCGGTGGATGTGGGCAATAGATGAAAATGCGGATATGATGTCTGCAGTGTAATGTATAGCTAGGAAGAGGCCTGTGATGGTTTGGATGATGAGGCAGAGTCCTAGTAATGACCCAAAGTTTCATCAGGCAGAGATGTTTGAAGGGGTTGGAAGATCAATGAAGGAGTGATTAATAATTTTGAGAATGGGGTGTTGTTTTCGTATATTAAGTGTCATTAATAAGTTGTTTTAGTAGTTGAATACAACAGCGGTTTTTCAAATCGCAGGTTTTGGTGAAAGACCAAATTAGAATAATGATATATTTTGTAGAGTTTTTTATGGTTGGTTTGGTTATTACTTTAATTGGTGTAGCATCTAATCCGTCTCCCTATTTTGGGGCGGGAAGTTTAGTTGTTGCTGCTAGTTTAGGTTGTGGGTTTTTAGTTTTATTAGGAGCCTCTTTTGTGTCTCTTGTCTTATTATTAATTTATTTAGGTGGAATATTAGTTGTTTTTGCTTATTCTGTTGCTTTAGCAGCGGATCCGTTTCCCGAGTCGTGAGGGGTTGTTGGGGCTTATTTTGGTGGGTATATTGTGTTGGTCTTATTATTGGTGTTAGTGTTTGGTGAAGTTGAATTTGTTAGTTTTGGGGTTAATGGGGCAGATTCAGAGGGAATATCCGTTGTTCGTGTGGATTTAAGTGGTGTGTCATTATTATACAATATAGGTGGATGGGGTTTGTTAATTTGTGGTTGGGCTTTATTGTTAACACTGTTTGTTGTGTTAGAGTTAACCCGTGGATTAATGCGGGGGAGTCTTCGTGCGGTTAGGTTCATAGTAGTGTAATAAAGCATGCTGAAGAAATAATAAAAATTGAAAGATAAAGTTTTATTAGGCCTTTTTGTGCTAAGGTGTTGGCTTTAATAGTAGGAAGGCTTAAGGAGACTAATCCTTTAGGTCCAGTTTTTTCTAATCATAGTAAGTCGTTAATGTGGAGGGCTAAGGTTTGTCCTGTAAATAGTGAGGTAAGTGGAACCAGGCGGTGGAGGGTGGGATTAAAGAAACCTAGTTGACTAGAGAAGTCGTGGTGTTTTGACCGTTTTGTGGTGTTAAGTCAGGTTGTTTTTTTTGCAATTTGTAGGGCGAAAAGTGCTCCAAGAATGGCAACAATTATGGCAGATAGTTTTATGGTAGTTGGTATGGTAGTAGGAGTTGGTTTTGTTGGTAGGATGGTGGCTATTAGGATTAAGCCTGTTAGAAGGCTTCCGATGGCGAGACGAATAAGGGGGTTGGTGAGGGTTGGAGGGGTTTCATTTATGATTGATGTTGTTGTTCGTGGTGTGTTTAGCTGAACAAAGAAGGTTATTCGTATAGTATAAGTAGCAGTTAATATTGTTGCAAAGATTGTGAGTAGAAGGGCTCAGGCGTTTAGGTGGGAGTTGTTTATTGTTTCAATAATTGTGTCTTTTGAATAAAAGCCCGATAGAAATGGGGTTCCTGTGAGGGCGAGGTTTCCAATGGTTAAACAGGTAGCTGTAGTTGGTAACATTTTTTGTATTCCTCCTATTTTTCGAATGTCTTGTTCATTATTTAAGTTGTGGATAATTGCACCTGAGCATAAAAATAGTATGGCCTTAAAAAAGGCATGTGTAGAGATGTGGAGAAAGGCTAGTTGGGGTTGATTTAGGCCGATTGTTACCATTATTAGGCCAAGTTGGCTGGAGGTAGAAAAAGCAATAATTTTTTTAATGTCATTTTGTGTTAGGGCACAGAGGGCTGTAAATAGTGTGGTGATGGCCCCTAGACAAAGGCAAGTGGTTAGGGCTATTTCATTATTTTTTAGGAGGGGGTGAAGACGGATTAATAAGAATACGCCGGCTACAACCATAGTGCTAGAGTGTAATAGAGCTGAAACTGGTGTTGGACCTTCTATGGCTGCTGGGAGTCATGGATGTAGTCCGAATTGGGCAGATTTGCCAGCGGAGGCGAGAATTAGGCCAAGGAGAGGTAGAAGGGGTGGATTTTTTATTTGAATAGTTATTTCTTGGATATTTCAGGTTGCCAAGTATGTTGCAAGTCAAGCAAGTGCTAATATGAGTCCGATATCCCCTACACGGTTAAAGATAATAGCTTGAAGGGCTGCGGTATTAGCGTCAGGGCGAGCAAACCACCAGCCAATTAATATGAAGGATATAATTCCTACACTTTCCCATCCAACAAACAGTTGAAATATGTTGTTGGCTGTAACTAGTATTAGTATGGCCAATAGAAAAACTAAAAGGTATTTAAAGAATCGGTTTATGTGGGGGTCTGATGATATGTATCAGTTAGCAAACTCAAGAATTGATCATGTGACAAACAGGCTAATTGGGATAAATGTAAGGGAGTATATATCTAGAACGAGGCTAATGTCAATGTCTATGCCGGCAACATTTGTTCAGATAAGATTGGTTGTTGAGGCTTCTATGCCATAATTTATGAAGATAGCTAAAGGAATTAGACTAACATTGAATGCTAGTTGTACGGCGGCTTTTGCGTAAAGCATGTTTCATCCTATTACAAGTGGAATTGGATTTATAGCTGTGAGAACGGGGTGTATAAGGATAAACAGGACGGTTAATATGGTTGAATGTAGAAGGAGATCTTGCACGGTTACTTTTACTTGGAGTTGCACCAAGGTTGTTGGTACCTAAAACCAATGGATTACTATTTTCCTATAGAAGTAAGAGGCCTAAGGGTATTATCCTTAGCTATTTGAGTTAGCAGTTCTAATGGTTTATTTACACCTCTTGGTAAATAAGAAGATAATAGCTTCTATTTCTAGAGTCACAGTCTAGTGTTTTGGGTAAACTATATTTACAAGTAAACAATCCTGAGATTAATGTTGGCTTTAGTATAAGAAGTCCTAGGGGAAGTAGATGTAGAATAAGAGTAAGGTGTTCTCGGGTGTGGGTGGGGGGGAGGAGATGGTATTGAGTTGAAATGGCCCCTCGTTGGGTTATTAAAAACATAAATAGGGAGTAAGTGGCGGTAATCAGGGTTCCAACTCCGGTAATAATAATAGTAGGTGAGGATCAGTTGAATAGGGCAGTGATAATTAGAAGTTCACCGATTAGATTAATTGAGGGGGGTATTGCTATATTGGTAAGGTTAATAAGTAGTCATCAGGTCGATATTAATGGAAGGGCGAGTTGTAAGCCTCGAACCAGTAGTAAGGTACGGGTGTGTGTACGCTCATAATTGGTGTTTGCTAAGGTAAAGAGGGCTGAGGATGTTAGGCCGTGTGCTACTATTAAAGTAACAGCTCCAGTTAAGGCTCATGGTGTTTGTAAAATAATTGCAGCGGTTACTAGGCCTATGTGACCCACAGAGGAGTAGGCGATGAGGGCTTTTAAATCTGTTTGTCGTAGGCAGATTGAGCTAGTTATTAAGATACCCCAAAGGGCTAAGATTATGATAGGAAATATAAGTGTTGATGGGTGTGGGTTTAGTACAGAGGAAATGCGGATTAAGCCATATCCTCCTAGTTTTAATAAGATTGCGGCTAGAACTATTGACCCGGCAATGGGGGCTTCTACGTGGGCTTTTGGAAGTCAAAGATGTAAGCCATATAAGGGTAGCTTAACTATAAATGCTAGAAGACAAGCAAGTCAAAATAGGGGACTTGAATTTGTTGGGGGTAGTTCTGGTTGTTTAAGGAAAAAGAGTTCTATTGAAGTGTGTAAATATTTATTGTTTAGGTATAATAATGCAATTAATAAGGGTAAAGAGCTTGTTAGGGTATAAAATATGAAATATAGGCCTGCGTTTAATCGTTCGGCTTGATTACCTCAACGTGTAATAATAATTAAGGTTGGAATTAAAGTAGTTTCAAATAAAATATAAAATATAATAAGTTCTGAAGCGGCGAAGGTTATAATAAGGGTTGTTTGTAATATTATTAATATCATTAAAAATATGCGTTTTCGATTTAGTGGCTCAGTTTTTAGGTGGTTTTGACTGGCTAAAACTATTAGTGGAAGTAATCAACAAGAGAGGATGACAAGGGGCGCAGAAATTGGGTCGATGGTAAATTGGAAAGTTGTGTTAATAATTTTTAGGGTTAAGGGATGATTGAATAGTGTAAGACTGCAAAGGGCTAATAATATAGAATATCCAACTAGGGTTGGGAATAGGACTTTTGGGTTAAGTAGAAGGGCTGAGGGAATTATAAAGGCTGTTGGGATAATGATTTTTAACATTTTAGCAGGTTTAGGGTTTTTATGTGGTCCGTTCCGTGTGTTCGGGAGGTGGCAACTAGGAGGGCAAGGCCTGAGCTGGCTTCGCAGGCGGATAATGCTAGGAGTAAGAGGGGTAGGATAGCAATAGTTGGGGAGTTTGTGGAAGAAATAAGCACTGCTATTACTAAATAAATAATCAGCATTATTCCTTCAATACAAATTAGAATAGATATAAGGTGGGTTCGGTGAAGGGATAGGCCTAACAGGCCTAATAAGAATGAAGTATTTAATAAGAAGAGGATTGTTGACATATTAGGGGTTCTGATATGGTCAGAATTAACTAAGTCGAAATTAGTGGTCTTAATTAGACTAACCCCTTATTCAGCCCAATCTAGGCCGCCTTGTAGTCATTCATAGATGAGGCCGGTGGTTAAAAGAGCAATAATTGTTGATGTTCATAAAATAGTTAACATAGGTTGTGAAGAGTTAGTTGCTCATGGGGTTGGTAGTAAGAGGGCAATTTCTAGGTCGAAAAGAAGAAATAAAATGGCTACAAGAAAGAATCGGATGGAGAAGGGGAGTCGTGCGGAACCAAGGGGGTCGAATCCACATTCGTAGGGGGAAAGTTTTTCTGCATCTGGTAGTGTTTGTGGAAGTCAAAAACTAATAATTATAAGAAGGATTGAAATAAACATAGTAGTAGTTAACATAATTAAAAGATTCATTACTTTTTCTCAGGTTTGTGCTGAGGTTGGATGATTGGAAGTCATCTATAATTGTTATATTAAAAAAGTATGAGCCTCATCAGTAGATTGATACATACAAGAAAAGTCATACGACATCTACAAAGTGTCAGTATCAGGCAGCTGCTTCAAATCCGAAGTGGTGATTTGTTGTGAAGTGGTAGAGTGTGTGTCGAATGAGGCAAGTGAGGAGAAAGATTGATCCAATGATTACGTGGAGGCCGTGGAACCCGGTGGCTACAAAGAATGTGGCGCCATAGACGCTATCTGAGATTGCGAAAGAGGTTTCATAATATTCATTAGCTTGAAGGGTTGTAAAGTATAGACCAAGTACAACTGTTAATGCTAGTGCTTGAATGGCATCTTTTCGTTTGCCTTCTATTAAGGCGTGGTGTGCTCATGTAACTGTTACTCCGGAGGCAAGCAGGACGGCAGTATTTAAAAGTGGAACTTCAAAGGCGTTTAGTGGTTGAATTCCGGTTGGTGGTCATTGATTTCCTAGTTCTGGAGTTGGGGCTAGGCTTGAGTGGTAGAAAGCTCAGAAGAAGCCAGCAAAGAATAGGACTTCTGAGGTAATAAATAAGATTATACCATATCGTAGGCCTTTTTGTACAGGTGCTGTGTGGTGTCCTTGATAAGTTCCTTCACGGATTACATCTCGTCATCATTGTTGTATTGTGAGTAGCAGAATAAGTAGGCCTAAATATATTAGGTTTATATTGTTGAAGTGAAATCAGGCTGCTAGGCCGGAGGTTATTAGTAATGCTGCGATGGCCCCTGTTAAGGGTCATGGGCTGGGGTCTACCATATGAAATGGGTGTGTTTGATGGGTCATTAGGTATTTTCTTGTAGGTAAAGTGTTAAAAGTAAAACAAAAACGTATGCTTGGATTAGGGCAACGGCCACTTCCAGACAGGATAATAAAATGAGTATCAATAGGGTAATTATTGCGGTAGTGGTTATGGTATTTATTAGAGCAAGTACTGCTGTTGAGGTAAGTTGAATTAATAGGTGTCCGGCTGTTAGGTTGGCTGTTAGTCGTACGCCTAAAGCAATTGGGCGGATGAGTAAGCTAGCTGTTTCGATTAAAACTAACATAGGAATTAATAAGATGGGTGTGCCCTCTGGTAGGAGGTGGCCTAATGAGGTTGTGGGTTGATTTCGTAGCCCAGTTAAAACTGTTATTAATCAAGCTGGCATGGCAAGAGCTATATTTATTGAGAGTTGGGTGGTGGGGGTAAAAGTATATGGTAGAAGGCCCAGGGTGTTAAGTAGTATGAGTATTAGTATTAGTGTGATGAAGGTACTTGCTCATTTGTGGCCTGAAATATTAATTGGTAATATTATTTGTTTTGTAATATAAGTAAGAAGTGAGGATTGAATAGTTGAGTATCGATTTTGGATGAGGCGGTTAGTTGTGAATCAGATTATTAGTGGGAAAAATAAAGCTAGTATAATTAAAGGTACTCCTAGGAGGCTTGGGATACAGAATTGATCAAAGAAGCTTAGAGTCATGGTCAGGTTCAGAAGTGTTTGTTAAGTTGTTTATTATAATGTGGGGTTGAAAGGTGTGGGGTATTGTTCAGGGTTTTTGTAAATAGTATAATAAGGGTAAGTCAGGCTAGTAAGAAGATTAAGAATCAGGGGTTGGGGTTAAGTTGGGGCATATCACTAAGGGAAGTGAGTTTCCCTCTCTAGCTTAAAAGGCTAGTGCTGTGTGTTAGCTTCTTAGTGATGTGATTATTATCTTAGATCAGGATTCGAAGTGTTTTAGGGGTGTAGATTCAATTACGATAGGTATAAAGCTATGATTTGACCCACAAATTTCTGAGCACTGACCATAAAATAGGCCGGGATGAGATGTAATTATAGTTGTTTGGTTTAAACGCCCTGGGACGGCATCTGTTTTAATTCCAAGTGCAGGGATTGCCCATGAGTGTAGAACGTCTTCTGCTGAGATTAGGACTCGGATAGGGGATTCTATTGGGACTACTACTCGATGGTCTACTTCTAATAGGCGGAAGCCTCCAGGATAAAGGTCAGATGTTGGGATTATGTATGAGTCAAATAGTAAGTTTTCATAGTCTGTATATTCGTAGCTTCAGTATCATTGATGGCCGATGGCTTTAATAGTTAAATGTGGGTTATTAATTTCGTCTATTAGGTAGAGAATTTGGAGAGAGGGGAGTGCAATTAGGATTAAGATAATTGCGGGAAGGATAGTTCATACTATTTCTACTTCTTGAGCGTCTATGGTATTGGTGTGTGTGAGTTTTGTTGATAATATAAGACTAATGATGTAAAGTACTAAGGCACTAATTAGGAAAACAATTATTAGTGCGTGATCATGGAAGTGAAGAAGCTCTTCTATAATAGGGGAGGCTGCATTTTGGAAACCTAGTTGTGCTGGGTGTGCCATTAAGGTTCACAGGTTTTAGTAGCCTATAATTTAGCGCTGACAGAGCTATGTAATTTGTTTACTAGAACCTTATAAGGGGAGAAACATAGGAGGTTGTGTGACTGGCTTGAAACTAGTTAGAGGTGGTTCGAGTCCCCCCTCCCTTGAGGTTTGTACGTAGGTAGGTTCTTCATAGGTGTGATATGGGGGTGGGCAACCATGAAGTCACTCTAAATTTGTATCTGTCAATTCTAGGGCTAACACTTCGCGTTTAGCTGATAATGCCTCTCAAATGATAAATATTAAAATTACTACGGCTGTTAATGAGATTAAAGAGCCAATTGAGGAAATAGTATTTCAAAGGGTATATGCGTCTGGATAGTCGGAGTAGCGTCGAGGCATGCCTGCTAATCCAAGGAAGTGTTGTGGAAAGAATGTTATGTTAACTCCTGTAAATATTACGCCAAATTGAACCTTGGTTCATGAGGTGTGTAGAGTATAACCTGTAAAAAGTGGGAATCAATGGACGAATCCAGCCATGATTGCAAATACAGCTCCTATTGATAGGACGTAGTGAAAGTGGGCAACTACATAGTAGGTATCATGGAGAACAATGTCTAATGAGGAATTAGCTAAGATAATACCAGTAAGACCGCCAACTGTAAACAGAAAAATAAAACCCAGAGCCCAGAGTATTGCGGCATCTCATTTGATTGTTCCTCCGTGGAGGGTTGCAAGCCAGCTAAAAACTTTTACTCCAGTGGGGATGGCAATAATTATTGTGGCTGAGGTAAAATAGGCCCGGGTATCAACGTCCATACCAACTGTAAATATGTGGTGGGCTCATACAATGAAGCCCAGGAAGCCAATAGATATTATGGCTCACACCATTCCTATATAACCAAAGGGTTCTTTTTTTCCTGCATAGTAGGTAACGATGTGGGAGATTATGCCAAAGCCAGGGAGAATAAGAATATATACTTCTGGATGGCCAAAGAATCAGAATAAGTGTTGGTAGAGAATTGGGTCTCCCCCTCCTGCCGGGTCAAAAAATGAAGTGTTTAAGTTCCGGTCAGTGAGTAATATTGTAATTCCTGCAGCTAACACAGGGAGAGAAAGGAGAAGAAGAACAGCTGTGATTAGGACTGATCAGACGAACAAAGGAGTTTGATATTGGGTTATATTTGGAGGTTTTATGTTAATGCAGGTGGTGATAAAGTTGATTGCGCCTAAAATTGAGGAGACTCCGGCCAAATGAAGTGAAAAGATTGTTAAGTCTACAGATGCTCCTGCGTGAGCTAAGTTTCCAGCTAATGGAGGATATACAGTTCAGCCAGTGCCAGCACCAGCTTCAATACCTGAAGACGATAAAAGCAGAAGTAGGGAAGGAGGGAGTAATCAGAAGCTTATATTATTTATTCGAGGGAATGCTATATCAGGGGCGCCAATTATTAATGGAACTAATCAATTTCCAAACCCGCCGATTATTACAGGTATAACTAGAAAAAAAATTATAACAAAGGCATGGGCTGTGACAATAACATTGTAGACTTGGTCGTCTCCAAGAAGGGTGCCTGGTTGACTTAACTCTGTTCGAATGAGAAGGCTGAGAGCTGTGCCGACTATGCCGGCTCAGGCACCAAATAGAAGATATAAAGTGCCGATATCTTTATGGTTTGTTGAAAAAAATCAACGAATTAATGACACAGGTAGGATGGTTGAATGATTAGATGGGGGGCTGTAAACCCCCAAATGGGGGTTTGACTCCCCCTCCTATCAGATAGAGTTCCGTGGTGTTTTACGCCAAAATGCAAGTTTGGAGAAGCACTATTAAAGGTGCCGGGGCTTCCCCCGTTTTTTTTCTAACGGGGGAAGCAGACGGATGGAAGCCCGCTGGGTTGGGTTTTTAGCTGTTAACTAAAGTTTCGCAGGATCGAGGCCTGCCTATCTAGTTAGGCCTTAGCTTAATTAAAGTGTTTGATTTGCATTCAGGAGATGTATATTAAAATTATACAGGTCTTAGGCAGAAGCTAGGGGGTTTGAGACCCTGTTTGAGGCTTTGAAGGCTTCTGGTTTGAGTAAGTAACCTAAGCTTCTAGGTATAGATTAATGGTAAAATGGGGATTAAGAAAAGTATAATAATGATTATTGGGGTTGGGTAAATAGGTTTTGTGGGTTTAAATCGTCATTTTATTGTGTTGGTAGTCGTGCTTGGAGAGGTGGTTAGTGTTGTGATATAGGTTAGGCGTATATAAAATATGAGACTTAGAAGTGAAGCGAGGGCAAGTGTGGTAGCTAGTGGGATGAGGTGATTAGTTGTTAGTTCTTGTAAAATTAGTCATTTGGGTAGGAAGCCAGTTAATGGGGGAAGTCCGCCTAATGCTATAAGGGTAATAAGTGCAGTTGTAGAGAGTGTTGGGGAGGTTGTTCATATTGTTCCTAGGTCTTTAGTAGTTTTTGCTGTTAAATTAGTGAGAATTAGGAATATGGAGGTGGTTATTAGTAAGTAGGTTATTAGGGTAAAAATAAGGAGTTTTTGGGAGATAGCTGCGATAGCAGCTATTCAACCCAAGTGACCGATAGATGAGAAGGCTATAATTTTGCGTAATTGGGTTTGATTTAGTCCGGATCACCCCCCAATTAAGGTAGAAAGGATAGCTAATATCAATAGGAGTATAGTTGGGAGTTGATTGATAGTTATATATAGTAATGAGATTGGTGGTAGTTTTTGTCATGTTGCAATAATTAAGGCGGTTACTATGTCGGTGCCTTGTATGACTTCTGGGAGTCAGAAGTGTAAAGGGACTAGACCAAGTTTTATTGCAAGGGCAATAGTTAGTATAATAGGTGTTGGGGATGTAGTGAGTTGGGTGATGTCTCATGTTCCGGTATGTCAGGCATTGATGGTGCTTGAAAGTAAAATAATGGATGAGGCTGTTGCTTGAATAATAAAGTATTTTGTTGCGGCTTCAGTGGCTCGTGGGTGGTGTCGCTTGGCTAAAATTGGGATAATGGCTAGGGTGTTAAGTTCTAATCCAACTCAGGCTAGAAATCAGTGGTAACTGGCAGCAGTGATGATTGCCCCAAGGGCTAGATTAGAGATCAAAAGGGATAGAATATAGGGGTTCATTAGTAAAGGAGGGGTTTGACCAACATATTTGGGGTATGGGCCCAAGAGCTTAATTAGCTGACTTTACTAGAAGATAGTATAGTGGTAGTGCAGAGGGTTTTGGAGTCTCAGGTGTGGGTTCGAATCCCATTCTTCTAAAGGAGGTGAGGGAGTATGAGTCCCTGTAGTTTACTCTATCAAAGTAACCCTTAGATTCTCGGGCACACATCCTGGTGAAAATTTAGTGGAGGGAGTCCTGATAGAGAGATCGGAAGTGAAATATATCATAGATATAATGCTAGTGTTGCAGGTAAAAATTGTTTTCATAGTAGTTGTATTAGTTGGTCGTAGCGGAATCGTGGATATGAGGCTCGAGTTCATAAAAATACTATGGTTAATAATACTGTTTTTGTTATTAAATCAATTGTAAATAGTTCTGTTTGTGTAGTTATGGTTGGACTAAAAAATAGGATGCATGAGAGTGTGTTTATTATTAAAATGTTTATGTATTCAGCTAGGAAGAATAGTGCGAATGGTCCGGCTGCGTATTCGACATTAAAACCTGAGACGAGTTCGGATTCACCTTCGGTTAAATCAAATGGTGCACGATTTGTTTCTGCTAGGGTAGAGACAAATCATATTATTGCGAGGGGTCATGTTGGTAAAATTAACCAGGTGTGTTCTTGTGTAATAATGAGGGTGTGCATTGTGAAGGCACCGGTTAATATAATAATTGAAAGTAAAATAATGCCAAGGGTTACCTCATATGAAATTGTTTGTGCAATGGCTCGTAGAGCTCCTATTAGGGCATATTTTGAGTTGGATGCTCATCCTGATCATAAAATTGTGTATACTATTATACTTGATAGGGCTAGTAGGAGAAGGAGGCCTAGATTCATGTCTGCTAGGGGGTGTGGTAGAGGTATAGGGGTTCATATTATAAGGGCTAGTAGAAGAGCTAGGGTTGGGGCTAAAATAAATAGTATGGGGGATGCATGTGTTGGGCGGATTGGCTCTTTAATAAACAGTTTAACTCCGTCAGCAATGGGTTGTAGGATTCCGAATGGTCCTACTATGTTTGGGCCTTTTCGTAGTTGTATATAGCCTAAAATTTTTCGTTCTAGTAAGGTTAAAAAAGCTACAGCAATGAGGATGGGGATAATGTATATAGCAGGGTTAATAACATAGCATATAAGTTTATGCATTATTAAGAAGGGAATTTGCTTCCCTGTAGAAAGATTTTAGATCTTTTGCATTACTTGACTCTGCCACCTTAATAAACCTGATTTTGGTTTAAGGGGGTAGGCATGTTTGCTACTTTAGAGTTTTTCAGTAGTTTTGGTTGGGACGTCCTTTTGGTATTGGTCCTACTATCTTGGTCCTTTCGTACTGAAGATAGTGCTACATAGATAGAAACCGACCTGGATTTCTCCGGTCTGAACTCAGATCACGTAGGACTTTAATCGTTGAACAAACGAACCTTTAATGGCGGCTGCACCATTGGGGTGTCCTGATCCAACATCGAGGTCGTAAACCCCCTTGTCGATAAGGACTCTAGAAGGGGATGGCGCTGTTATCCCTGGGGTAACTTGGTTCATTGGTCAGACAACATTTAGGGTTGTTGCTGGGTCTTTTGTGGTTTTTGATTTGTTGTTCTTAATATTAGAGGTTTAACATGTTTTGGAGGGTTTTTTATACTCCAAAGTCGCCCCAACTAAAAACCTAAGGAGCATTAGCTTAAATGAACTTGGTTTTAAAGCTCCACAGGGTCTTCTCGTCTTATGTGTTTATTCCAGCTTTTGTACTGGAAAATCAACTTCATTGACCAGTCCGCAAGAGACAGTTTAACCCTCATTTAGCCATTCATTCCAGTCCCTATTTAAGGGACAAGTGATTATGCTACCTTTGCACGGTTAGGATACCGCGGCCGTTTAAAGAGTCACTGGGCAGGCGAGACCTTTAATACTTGGGGGGCTAAAGGCTATGTTTTTGGTAAACAGTTGGGGTTAAGTTTTGCCGAGTTCCTTTTACAGGTTTTTGTCTTTCTTTTTTGCACACCTGTGTTGGGGTAACAAGTTTTTAGTAACATTATGGCTAGGTAAGTGTGTGTTTGTGTTGGTTTGTTAATTGTCAGTAGTTTTTCTAGTCTGATTTAAGGGGGTGCAGAAGAGAAATAAGTGTTTCTTATTACTAATTTTAGCATTGGTACTTCTATAGTAGTATAGAATAACTCGTTGTAAATTAGGAGGGTTGTTAAGTTGTTAGAATTGTTTAGTAGGTGTGCTATAACGCGATTCTTTGGTGGCTGCTTTGAAGTCTACAGGAAGAAAAAAGGGGGGGGGTTCTCTCAATTCGGGCTGTATCCCGGTTCAATGGGGCTGTACCCCCATTGATTTTCTTTAGGTTTGTGGGAAGTGAGTTTTAAATGGTTGGCTCATAAATGCCTAAAGTTGAACTTAAATTCTTTTGTTGAGTAGCCAGCTATCACCAAGCTCGGTTGGCTTTTTGCCTCTATTTTCAAGTCTTCCCACCCTTTTGCTACAGGGACGGGTGCGCTCTGGTTGATAGCTGCTTGAAAATAGCTCGTTTGGTTTCGGGGAAGCAGGCTAGAGGTTCTCTTTGTCTGAAAGGTTTTGCTAAACCATGATGCAGGAGGTACAGGGGTATATCTTTGCTGTGTTGTGCTAAAAGTTTTTCATTATTCTTTCATTGTTCCCTTGCGGTACTTAAGGGGCCGGTTGTTGGTGTTTAATCTCATTTACTGGCCGAGGTAAATGTTTTGGTTAAGGCGTTAGTGGGGGTTTGGGTGTTAGGTCGGTTGAGTTTTTGGGCTCAAAAAGACCGAAGTTAATACGGTATCTCCTGGTTGTAAGCCGGGTGCTTTTGTAAGCTACTTTTTGTTAATCCAAGCACACCTTCCGGTACGCTTACCATGTTACGACTTACCTCCTCTATTTTAACTTTTGTTGATTTATAAAGGGTAAAGTTTAGGTTAGTTGAGGAGGGTGACGGGCGGTGTGTACGCGTCCCAGAGCGTTGTTAAAATAAGCACTCTTGTTTATTTTACTACTAAATTCACCTTCATATACTGTTTCATAGTATTTTTCGTATTTTTTATAATAAAAAATGTAGCCAATCTCTTCCACAACATTTGCTACACCTTGACCTGACGTACTAGCGATAGGGCTATTGTGTCTACTATTGGACTTTCATAGGGTAGGCTGATCGACGGCGGTATATAGGCTGAGGTATGCTAGTTGGGGTTGGGTGGAGCGGGGAGTATCGATTATAGGACAGGCTCCTCTAGGTCGATATGGGACACCGTCAAGTCCTTTGAGTTTTAAGTTTTTCACTTGTAGTTCTCTGGCGGAAAGGTTGTATATGATGCTATCAATGTTAAGGGCTTAGCATAGTAGGGTATCTAATCCTAGTTTGTTTCTAAGCTTTCGTGTGGTCAAGAATATAATATTAAAAATACATATGTTGGTTTTCCTTTAATATCTAAGTGTTTTACAACTAGGTTATAGGTTTATGATATTTTTAATGTTATGAAATCTCTAGTCACATTTTACGCCGTTAGCCGTTATTTTGGGCCTTTCGTATAACCGCGGTGGCTGGCACGAAATTGACCAGCCCTAATATATTATAGTTGGGTCAAGTTTTCACTTATAGCCCAATGTTTATTACTGCTGATTTACCCGTGGGGGTGTGGCGTAGCAAGGCGTTATGGGCTTAAATTGTAGTGCCTGATGCCGGCTCCAATATGTCTTTTAAGGGGTTGTGGGCATTTTCACTGGTGTGCTGAGGCTTGCATGTATAATCTTAATAAAAAAGAACGGTTAGCTCAGGACCAAAACTGTTGTCTGTGGAGGTTTTGCTGTTCCTCATCTCAGCATCTTCAGTGCCGCGCTTTATAAAAATAAGCTACAACGAC